AAAAGAGATAGGATTGGAATCGACACATTGATTCTTTTTTCACAATTTTTTTGAGCCGTATGCATCCAAAGATGCGCGTACGGTTCAAAAGGGATACAATTTTGTCCTAATCAACCGACTTTATCGAGAAAGATTACTTTTTTTAGGCCAAGAAGTTGATAGTGAGATCTCAAATCAACTTGTTGGTCTCATGGTATATCTCAGTATAGAAGATGATACTAGGGATCTTTATTTGTTTATAAACTCCCCCGGCGGATGGGTAATACCAGGAATAGCCATTTATGATACTATGCAATTTGTTTCGCCCGATGTGCATACAATTTGCATGGGATTAGCCGCGTCAATGGGATCTTTCATTCTGGTCGGAGGAGAAATTACCAAACGTCTAGCATTCCCTCACGCTTGGCGCCAATGAGTTTTTATTTGAAAAAAAAAGAAGAAGACTATGCCTTCGCCATATCGAATGTGAATAATATGAAAAATAGGTAATAATAGCATGGCACTTCGAGTTCGATATGAACAAACTAGTATTGTTTTTCCTAATATGAGATTTTGTATCGAGATAGTAGTATGAAACAAAGGTTATTCCGATTTGATCTTATGTGTCAGGAGTACATTTCAGCGTCACAAACTATTTTTCTTCCACACCGGAAGTCTCTTTATGATATTTACGTTACGAAAGAAAGAGTACGAAAATGAAAAAAAAGAAACTTTGGGATTGCTAAATCACAGACGAGATAAATATAGAAAGCAACAGAACCATCATAGTATTTTTTGACTCCTACAATACGAAAGGAAGGGTGGTAAATGGATCATTCAACGATCTGGATCGGATGGATTCCTTTTTTTCTTCGATAAAATAGAAATTGAAGAGAAGGGAGGAAGAAATGCCATTGCAGAGCCGTATGCAATGCACAAAAGATGCCTGTACGGCTGTTCCATTCTATTTGTTTTTTTTTCTTCTTGTTTTTTTATCCCTTACTTTAGCCCAATCCTGCAAGATAGAAGAACCGTTCATGCATGATGTTATATCAATATTATCAGGGTCATGATTCACCAACCTGCTAGTTCTTTTTATGAGGCGCAAGCAGGGGAATTTATCCTGGAAGCGGAAGAACTACTGAAACTTCGCGAAACCCTCACAAAGGTTTATGTACAAAGAACGGGCAATCCTTTATGGGTTATATCCGAAGACATGGAAAGGGATGTTTTTATGTCAGCAATAGAAGCCCAAGCTCATGGTATTGTTGATCTTGTAGCGGTAGAAAATGAAAATACTGGAGATTTCGTGTAAATACATGATTCCGTTTCAAATCAGAATTCGAATTTTTCGTGATTTGATATTGAATGGAAATAATTCATAATCATCAATCCTCAGGTTAAGATCGATCTAAACCAACCTATTTTATTATATATATGTATGATATGCCGACAATTAAACAACTTATTAGAAACACAAGACAGCCAATAAGAAAAATCACGAAATCCCCCGCACTTCGAGGATGTCCTCAGCGTCGGGGAACATGTACTAGGGTGTATGTGCGACTCGTTTAGATCATGAGTTCGAACAAACGAAACCATTTTTCCAGTACCAATCACCAATAGGATAGATAGAGTGGAAAAAGCCATTTTTACTATCTAAAAATGAGGATCTATCATATACCTATATTTTTTGTGTATGAAATTTATGGTTTCCATTGGTGCAAATCCAATCACCTCAATTTGAGATGAAAAGCAATTCCCCATTGGTAGCAAATAGTTATCCATTAAGCGGAGGAAATAGTACTACAAGAAGCAAAAAGGTTATGTTCCCTTTCTTGAAAGAACGGACTAACAAGGTCAGCTACCTAGCCAACTTTCATAATTAAATGCCGTCACTGTATGGATAGCCTTTTTTGTGAAAAGATCTATTACTGTATAATTGATTGGTAGAGCCAAAGAGAGTGAACTATACAAGTTTACAATAACATTTGATTAAATGAAAGAAGAGGCTCCGGTGTATAGAGAGGACCTCACCGTTTATGAAATAACCATAGAAACGATGGAACCCACTATTTTTTGCTTTTATTTATTTAATATCGTTAGAATTTCTTATTTCTAGGTATTTTACCTGGAAGGATTTAAAATCTGGAAGGATTTAAAATCGTGGTTGGGAAGGTCATAGTAGCAAAAGCCATTGGAATTTATATTTTATATATCGGAATAATCCGTTTTGTTATTAATCAACCGGGGGATAAAAGGATGACTGAAAGAATAGAAATCAATTAGTTATTCATTCATTAAAGTGTAATTTGATTCAATGACCAGAGTTAGACGAGGATATATAGCTCGGAGACGTCGAACAAAAATTCGTTTATTTGCATCAACCTTTATAGGGGCGCATTCAAGACTTACTCGAACCATTACTCAACAGAAAATGAGAGCTTTGGTTTCCTCTCATCGAGATAGGGGCAGGCAAAAGAGGGACTTTCGTCGTTTGTGGATCGCTCGGATAAATGCAGCGGCTCGTGAGAAAGGGGTATTCTATAGTTATAGTAGATTAATACACAATCTGTACAAGAAGCAATTACTTCTTAATCGTAAAATACTTGCGCAAATAGCTATATCAAATAAGAATTGTCTTTACATGATTTCCAATAAAATTATGAAATAAAAGACATTCTAAAGTCATATATAGGAATGATTGAAACCGAATTGCATTCCCCGGAGAACGGGCTCCGGGAAGATAGAATAAAAAAAAATTAAGATAAGATAAGTAGTAGAAATGAACGAACATCTTTCAAAAAAAAAAAAAAAAGATTTATTCTTTCCCTATTTGTTGTTTCTTATAACACAACAATCAAATCTGGATTTGAGGTTTTTCGAACAAAACATCAATCTGAGCTTGAATTCCGATTGAAGTTTTGAATCAATGGAAGAGTATATCTATTTATTTCTGGTTCTAGGACCGGTAGTTCTAGGGATTGACTCGGCTCTCTCAAACTGTTTTTCATTATTAAGAAAAGGTAACAAAGATAAAATACGAGCTTGTTTTATAGCAATAGTAATTAATCGTTGTTGTTTCAAGGTCAATCTATTCACCCGTCTAGATAATATTTTTCCTTGTTCACTAATAAATCGACTAATTAAACTCATGTTTCTATAATCAATTCGATCCCCCGATTCAATTGGGGGAAAACGCCTACGAAAAGATCGCTTGGATTTACGAAAAGGTTGTTTGGATTTATCCATGGTTTATTCCTTATCTCTAAAATTCTATTTCTTTATTCATTTCAGATCCGACCGAAGTTTTTTTGTATATTCTATATTTTTATTTGTATATTATATATATATGTTTATGTTAAGATATGTTAAGTTCTTCCTTTTCCTGCCCCTTTGAAAGATCAAACACACGTTCGATTTATTTCTTTATTTCCCCATGAATCGTATGCTTGTGACAATATCGACAAAATTTTCTCAAGTCTAATCGACTGGGTGTATTGTGCCGATTCTTTTGAGTAATATATCTAGAAATGCCTGGCGATTCCTTATTGACACCATTTTGGACACAACTGGTACATTCCAAAATAACTCTAACTCGGATATCTTTACCCTTAGCCATGAACCCCCTTTGCATTTTTGTTTGATCAACTTAACTCTTCTGTTTTCGACCCGAACCTAAGAAGACGAAAAGAACAAAAAAGAAAAAAAAATCAATATCAATAGAAGTTACTTATTAGAAATTCCATTTCTAAATATTTTGTTGTAATTCTAATTAATATTAATAGAATATTATTATATATATAGTAATAATGTAAGTAATACAATTTTTTTCTAACTATCAATTATTCCTATCCTAATCCCAGTATTTCATTTAAGTATCTTTTTTTTATGCTATGATTTCGTGGAGCTTTTTTTTTACCTTAGACTGGACCCCCTTTCTATTTCTGTTCTCCAAAATGGGATCTTAGATCCACCGGATTTTTTCTGAGGTTCAATATACTTTTTCTTTCTCTTTCCTTCCTATCCTAAAGAAATGAAAAAAAAGGGGGACTAAGTTTTAGTCACGTCATGTAGAATTGTATCTTAAATTTTCTTCATTTTTTTCGCATATTATATTTATTATATTAATAACTATAATAATATTAATAACTAGAAAAAAGGGAATGACAAAGCATCTGGGAATAAACGATTAATTTCTATCAATAGGCCCGCTAAAGACCCAAACCATAGAGTAGTTAGCACAGGCGCTGTGGAAAGATATGTTTTTATATCTCGCATTGAAAATCCTCCTTCTTTATTGTAATACGTATATGGTCAGATGCTGTAGTTCAAGATCATTTGTATTTTTTTGTACGGAATTCCTAACAAAAATGGATATGTACAATGAACAGTAGATAAGATTTTCCTACCCCTGTCCCTAAAAAAGAAAAAGAGACCCTCTTCTTCCTAAGAAAAAAAGGCATCTTTTTTATACGTTAGGTTTCAGATGTATATAATTCTTTTATTATTTATTATATGAAACCAAAAAGAAGAAATGACAAGAAAATCGTATATGGATCGAGGAAAAAATAACGATGTGGAAAACAAGACATGGATTTTGTACAATGACACTGTACAAAAATTTTTGAAAAGGGATGTAGCGCAGCTTGGTAGCGCGTTTGTTTTGGGTACAAAATGTCACGGGTTCAAATCCTGTCATCCCTACCTATTACTTCTCCTATGGGCCGGTAACGAGGGATTAATTGATTGGGATCTGAGTGAGATCAATTAAATAAAATTGGACATAATCTTTCATTTTTGCATACCAATGTATACAAGACGCATTGGGGGTACAAAAATGAGAAAATCCTTTTCTTTACAATCGTATCTCCTGTCATAAAAAAGCGCTCTTAGTTCAGTTCGGTAGAACGCGGGTCTCCAAAACCCGATGTCGTAGGTTCAAATCCTACAGAGCGTGATTCCATTTATGTTATTTCGAATCACAATAAAAAAAACTTAACAAAACACAGTTGAATTGC